AACAAGAGGAGAAATAAAAAAGATGAAGAAATAGAATCTAATTCTTTTAGATACCTTATCTAAAAAATTCTACCCATCTATAAAATAGATGGGTTATATCTCGCTTAAGTGGAAAACAGTATGTATTTATTCTGATCTAAACTATAAATATGAATGTCGATTCATATCAATTAATTTATAGAAGAGAGACTTATACAAATTAATCATGTGCCAGGAACCAGATTTGAACTGGTGACACGAGGATTTTCAGTCCTCTGCTCTACCAGCTGAGCTATCCCGACCAGTCCCAATGTAGCATCCTCATTTTATGAGAAAAAGTGGGCTATGTCAATTAAAAGAAGGAAAGGGTACCTATCTTTTTTTAATAAATTTGTTTTTATGTTATAAAGAAGGAAAGGGTACCTATCTTTTTTTAATAAATTTGTTTTTATGTTATTTAGATTGTAAAGCATTCAAATGGGGATTTCTAAAGATGTTTATATCATAAATAACACAAGATTTGTGATAAGAAAAGGGCTTTTTCGTCCAGATCGATTTCTAAGAGAATAGAGTAAATGAATAAGGTATTTTGAACCGCTAATGAAAAGGGGGATAGGATAAATAGTTGGGGGGTCAAATATGCTTTTTGGGGATAGAGGGACTTGAACCCTCACGATTTTTAAAGTCGACGGATTTTCCTCTTACTATAAATTTCATTGTTGCCGACATTGACATGTAGAACGGGACTCTATCTTTATTCTCGTCCGATTAATCAATTCTTGAAAAGATCTATCAGACTATGGAGTGAATCATTTAATCAATGAATATTCGATTCTTTCTTCAATGTGGAATCTATTCACACCAATTCTTCCATTTTCATATAAAAAATACAGATTCAGTCGAGTCGTCATTAATCATTTGATATAGTATTCAATACGTATACGTTTTATCCTTTCGGAATTTTCGATGGAAAGATTTCTCTACTAACGCAGCCAACTCCATTTGTTAGAACAGCTTCCATTGAGTCTCTGCACCTATCCCTTTTTCACTTTCTGAACCTTTGGTTTCGGAAAACAGGATTTGGCTCAGGATTGCCCCTTTTTATTAATTCCAGGGTTTCTCTGAATTTGAAAGTTATCACTTAGTGGGTTTCCATACCAAGGCTCAATTCAATTAAGTCCGTAGCGTCTACCGATTTCGCCATACCCCCCTTCCTTTTGTTTTGAGATTAGGATTTCATTGTGATGTCGTTGCTTTTCTTTCTATCCTTTATTTTATACTGAAATCGTTGAATGCATTAGATACCGATTCCTATCTTGAAAAAGTGTTTTCTTGTTTTTGAGTTCTTATCTATCTTCTATAGGAGACCCCCATTTGGTCCAATCCAATATGATTTTATCATTTCTGTATCCCCAATTCAATATAGATGAATATATATTTTAGATATATATATCTCCCTGTTAGCTTTCCAATGCAATTTTGAATAGTTGAACGGTCGATTCTTTTTTTGTCGTCTTAATTTTCGCCTTTATTTTTTATTTACTTTACATTACAACATTACATCTTATGAATGAAAGCGGAGAATGTCTCATTAGTTAGAACTAATCATTATTATAAATATATGATTATGCTATAGAATCAAATCAAATACAAATAATATAAAAATATAAAAAAAGAATTCCAAATGTCTTTTGAATTCAAAAATTCAAAATTTAACTATTCTATAACTATCTAAAACTATCTAATAGTAGATTATAATTCGAATTTAATACTATTCGAGTGATAAAAAAATCGAAATTCTATATCGCTATATTAATCGTTGTGCTCTATAATATTCAATAATTTATTTGAAATTCTATTTTATTCTTTTCTAGATGCATATCGATTATGAATAGATAAGAAGTAATAGTTACTAACTAAGATTCTAATAGTTTATGGATTACTATCCATATAAAATAGATGTTATATGAGCCCGCTTAGCTCAGAGGTTAGAGCATCGCATTTGTAATGCGATGGTCATCGGTTCGATTCCGATAGCCGGCTTTCCTATTTATTCAAATTTTTACGTAATTGATAATGTCTCAAAGAATATTAAATAAAAGGGTGTCGTCCCCCTTTTCCAAAAGACATCAATTTATTAAGTTATAAGAATAAGACCTTCAAACTATGTCAGGAAGGGTATACCCCTTTCTATAATATAATAGAAAAATAAATAGAAAGGAGTGTGGATAGTTATCTAATTCATCTCATTCTTTTTTATAGTACACAAGCATGCTATTTCAATAAACTTCGCTTCATTTAGTTCAGTTTTGTTTTAGTTAAAAAAAAAAAAAATAAGAATAAGGCAGTTTTGTTTTAGTTAAAAAAAAAAAAAATAAGAATAAGGAGTCTTTATGTCGCGTTACCGAGGACCTCGTTTCAAAAAAATACGGCGTCTGGGAGCTTTACCAGGACTAACTAATAAAAAGCCTAGAGCTGGAAATGATCTTAGAAACCAATCACGTTCGGGAAAAAAATCTCA